AATAAAGACGCTTACTGTCTGCTCTTGATTCAACACACTTCCACTGTAGTGTCCGAGTAGATACTGTTACTTTCTCTCGAACCATAGTATATTATTTGATCAAATCATTGAATTATTTATTTCTCTTGAAATCTCTTCAATGTTTATTTTTACACACGTCTTTTTTTAGGAGGCCTACAGCCATTATGTGGCATAGGAGTTACATCCCGTATGAAACTTAATAGTATACCACTTCTACGAATAGCTCTTAATGCCGCATCTCTTCCGAGACCCGGGCCTTTTATCATAACTTCTGCTCGTTGCATACCTTGATCCACTACTGTCCGAATAGCATTTCCTGCTGCGGTTTGAGCGGCAAATGGTGTACCCCTTCTTGTACCCTTGAATCCACAAGCCCCGGCAGAGGACCAAGAAATTACTCGACCCCGTACATCTGTAACAGTCACAATGGTATTGTTGAAACTTGCTTGAACATGAATAACTCCCTTGGGGATTCTACGTGTATTCTTACGTGAACCAATACGTCTATTTCTACGCGAACCAATTTTTGGTATAGGTTTTGCCATATTTTATCATCTCATAAATATAAGTCAGAGATATATGGATATATCCATTTCATGTCAAAACAGATCCTTATTCTTTTTTTTTTTTTTTATTTATTTATTTGTACATCTGTACATCGGGTCCTTTAGATTTCGAGAGTCTTTTTGTTTTAGAAAGATTATCCTTGTCTTTGTTTATGTCTCGGGTTAGAACAAATTACTATAATTCGTCCCCGCCTACGGATCAATCGACATTTTTCACAAATTTTACGAACGGAGGCCCTTATTTTCATATTTGTCATTCCTTTTTTTAATTCCGAATCTACTTATTGGAAGAAAATAAGTTTCTTGAAATTTTTAATTTCGAATTGTATCCTCACGAAAGAATGTTGAAATTGAAAAAACCGCCTAATCATTCAAGTCTTTGCTTTGGAGTCTCTAAATTATACGCCCTTTGGTTGAATCATAAGGACTTACCTCAATTTTTAGTCTATTTCCTGGTAGTATACGTATAAAACTACATGAAATCCTTTACGAAACAAAAACCTGAATAATTTTTTTGTTATCTAAACGAATCCGGAAGATACATACCATCGGTAAGTTGTTCAGTAATTAAACCCTCATGAATCCATTTTTGTTGTTTCATTCCAGGTAAAACCGCTTTGAAGTATCAACTAATGTAAGAGGGATAATATTATAAACTTGTCCTTTCTCTTTTTTCACAAATATGACCGTGTCGGCTATTAGAAAGATTACCATATATAACACAAAACTTCTCCGCCGATTCCTTCTAGTCGAGCCTTTCGGTCTGTCATTATACCTCGAGAAGTAGAAAGAATTACAACCCCCATTCCGCCTAAAATTCTAGGAATTCGTTGATAGTTAGAATATATTCGTAGACCGGGTCGACTGATCCGTTTTAAATTTAAAACAGTTCTATATGGTCCTTTCCTATTTCTTCTATGTCGTAGGGTTAAAACCAAAAAATATTTATTGCTTTCTTGATGTTTTCTCACGTTTTCAATAAAACCTTCTTGGAAAAGGATTTTAACAATATTTTCAGTGATGTTAGTAGATGGTATTCGAACTGTTCTTTTTTTATTCATGTCAGCATTTCGTATAGAGGTTATTATGTCAGCAATAGTGTCTTTACTCATGATAAACTAAGATTTTTGTTTCCCCCGAATTTTGATATAATCAACATGCTCTTTTTCTTTTTTTCTGAATTTTTTAATATTTATGAATTCTTTTTTTTTTTTTTTTATTTATGAATTATTAAAGATATATACGTGATAGATAAACAATTTACTAATTAATTAAATAAATTTAATCAATTTCATTCAAATACTATATTAAGGTCTTCCCCTATAATACTTCAGGTGCTAATGAAACTATTTTAGTGAAATTTAACTGTCTTAATTCCCGGGCGATCGCGCCGAAAATTCGGGTTCCTTTTGGATTTCCTTCTTGATCAATAACAACCGCAGCGTTGTCATCATATCGTATTATCATACCGTTGTCGCGTTTGAGTTCTTTACAAGTACGTACAATGACAGCTCGGACCACTTCTGATCTTTCTAGAGGTGTATTTGGTACTGCTTCCTTGATTACAGCAACAATAATGTCACCAATATGAGCATATCGTCGATTACTAGCTCCTATGATTCGAATACACATCAATTTTCGGGCCCCGCTGTTATCCGCTACATTCAAATGGGTTTGAGGTTGAATCATATCATTTTTTTATCGGTTTTTTCTTTTTCAATGCAAAGGTATAAATAAAAAAAAGAAATATTATTTGTTCAAAACAAAAAAAGAAACCTGCAATTGTTTTTTTTTTATCCCAAAAACCCCTTTCGTTTGTTTCTACATTCCTATCCAGAAAGAATGAATTGAGTTCGTATAGGCATTTTAGATGCCGCTATTGAAATAGCCCTTCTAGCTATATTTTCTGCTACTCCGCTCATTTCATAAAGTATTCTACCGGGTTTAACGACAGCTACCCAATATTCGGGAGATCCTTTCCCCGAACCCATACGTGTTTCTGTAGGTCTTACTGTAACAGGTTTGTCTGGAAATATGCGTACCCATATTTTTCCACCGCGGCGTGCATTTCGTGTCATTGCTCGCCGCCCTGCTTCTATTTGTCTAGATGTGATCCAAGCGGGTTCAAGCGCTTGAAGAGCATATCTACCGAAGCAAATACGATTACCTCGATAAGATATTCCTTTCATTCTTCCTCTGTGTTGTTTACGGAATCTGGTTCTTTTGGGGTTATAGTTGATGGTTGTTTAGCAATTCCATCCATCTCTACTACAGAACCGGACACGAGAGTTTCTTCTCATCCAGCTCCTCGCGAATTAAACAATTAAAAAAAATTAAACAAAAAAAATACACGGTTAATAATCTATGGAATCGTGGGATTCTTTGAAATTTGATCTAATCGATTATAAATTAGAAATTTTTTGTGTTTTAATATATAATTTAACACGTATTTATATAATTTAACACGTATTCTATTTATAGATAATGTCGTTTTGGTAGAACGCTATAATGAATCTTTATTTTGTTTTTCCTTTTATTTCGAATCGACTAAAATTTAGAAAAAAAAAAAAATTCGCGGGCGAATATTTACTCTTTCAACATTCAGTTGTAAGATTAGTCTATGACATGACCTCTCAGAATAAATGAATAGGTTTCCGGTTCGTTCCGCCATCCTACTCAATGAATCATTAGGATTCGTTTTCAATAGAATCTTATGCATTCACAGGTTCTGTCGTTCCCACCACTTCTCGATTAATGATTAGGTCTTAATTTTACAACGGAGCCTCCAATTAAATTTCTTCTTGAGTCAACCTTCTCAGTCTTTATTGGCTCGGGGCTCTTGATTTTTTGTTCTATGCACGGATTTGTCTAATTATGGATCAATCAGTATTGATGCTTTATTACATTCCCTTTATATGAGATGACTCATAGACCTTACATATTGGAATTATATATCATTAATATTATTTTTCTATCTTTCTCTCACCCTTCCATTTATCTGTATACTTGATATTGCTTTACAACCCCTATTTTTGTTTGTTTATGTAAAAAAGATTTCAGTTGCTACAATGATATGACTTATATATCATATCTTGACTGGTTCTTTCTATCCAGATAACACGAAGTGATGAGTTGGTTATTAGTTCTATAGTTATCAGTTTGTACTATGGGCTGTCCATTTTTTTGAATCCCAACCCTAAAAAAACCAACGAGTCACACACTAAGCATAGCAATTATATCAAATGATTAATCGAATTTTTATTCAACCTTATAGAATTGTTCTTTTTTTTTATTATTTACCAGAAAAAGAATGAAAGAGTTTGCCATTTTTTGTTTTATCACCAGATAGAACTAAATATAAGTCAAGTAAGTTCTTATTATTCCTCGTCTACAAATATCCAAATTTTGATGCCTAATACCCCATAGATAGTTCGAACTGCATAGGAACAATAATCAATTTTAGCTCGAATGGTTTGTAGAGGAACTCTACCTTCTCGGATCCATTCAACACGTGCAATTTCTTTTCCGTCGATACGCCCTGCAATTTGTACTTGAATCCCTTTTGTACCTGCCTGTTCAGTTAATTCAATAGCTTTTTTCATTGCTTTGCGAAATGAAACTCTATTCTTTAATTGTCCGGCTATAAATTCTGCAAGAATATTGGGGTGCCCGTAAGGATTTGCAATTCTTGTAATAGCAATGTTGAGTTTTCGGTTTACACAATTGAGTTCTTTTTGTACATGCGTCTGTAATTCTTCTATTCTTCGAGTCCTGTCTTCTATTAATAACTTGGGGAATCCCATATAGATTATGACCTGAATCAAATCGATTCTTTTTTGAATCTCTATACGTGCAATTCCCTCTACATTAGAGGATATTTTCATATTATTTTGCACATAATTTTTGATACAATCTCGTATTTTTTGATCTTCTTGTAGATCCTTTGAATAATTTTTTGGTTGTGCAAACCAAAGAGAATGATGATCTTGGGTTGTACCAAGTCTGAAACCAAGTGGATTTATTTTTTGTCCCATAATCCCCCACTACTATATATATCGTGAAACGTGACATCTGTTTGTATTTTTTTTTTATTCATTCGATTTTTTTTAAGCATAACATAATATAGCGTATTTGTATTTTTTATAATATAAAATATTCTTCCTTTAAGTATTCCTCAGCTCTAATTTATAGAATTTCCTTTTATCTATTTCTTCCTCTTCATCTAAAGATATATCTTTCAATACAATAGTTATATGACAAGTGGATCTTTTTATAGGATAACCTCGTCCTCGAGCCCGGGGCTTTAATTTTTTCACAGTTGTGCCCTCGTTGACTTCGGCTTTACTAATGATTAAACTTGTTTCGTTCAAACCCTTATTGTGATTAGCATTTGCTGCTGCAGAATAAACCAAT